GATAAAACAGTCTTAGAAACAGAATTCTCCCACTTAGGCTTACTATGCTTTGGGATTTTTTTAGAATATTATTTATTTTATATTTATTTTCTATTTATTTATTTTATTTTTATAGTATAATATAACGGTATTGATATTGATATTCTAATCTACTTGATTGATATTCTAATCTACTTGAATATTGAATACCAGAAAACTATATGATATGAATATTTATTATTATTAACGCAGATATATCTATCTAATTTATTTATTTTATATCTATATCTATGTCTTCTCCGTTCTTTTATTACCCTCCTGTCCTGTCGTGTTGTCAATTGACAGTATGACTTAGGGGTCAATATAATTTGACCGACCAAATCCTATTTTGGTAAACCATCTTGAATCTACTGCAGAGTGAAGGATCATGGATCCAACGCATAACCCTTTGTGAATCAGAGAGATAAAGATGAGAAAGACCAATGAAATAAAGTTTCAAGGTTATATAGTTTAATGTTAAAGTTTGATTTGATTACCATTAACTAACCCCCAGAATACTTAAGGAGTTTTTCCGTTTGATTTATATACTATGGATCTACTAAAGACGGATCTCGGCCTGAGTTATATTAAGTTAAAGTTAATAAGGTAACCCTACTAGGCCTTATTACCTATTATGTTTTTCCTATTCTATTTTTTTATTACCTCAAGGTATTTTTCTTATTACCTATGGTATTTGTCTTATTACCCATATTCTAGTGCTTTTTGATTTGGCCGGCCCTCGGGACCTTTTATTTCTAGTTGATTTATGAAGGCGGCCGTAGGCCCCTATGGTCCAGTGGTTACGACCTCTCTCTTTCACGGAGAAAACGAGGGTTCAAGTCCCTCTGGGGGTGTACCAAGACTCAAGACTATAGGAGTGGTATTTTCTATCAAATGATCCGTAGCCGTATTTGTCAAGTCTGCCTGGTAGACGAAAGGAAGTTTATTATGGAACGTCTAAAAAATTTAGGCGTTGGGTCGATGCCCGAGTGGTTAATGGGGGCGGACTGTAAATTCGTTGACAATATGTCTACGCTGGTTCAAATCCAGCTCGGCCCAACAATTTGCCAATCTACTATCAGACGGTAGAACTCTCTTGTTCTTAAGAAATACCTTACCTGATACAAGAGAATAAAAAAGAATTCAAATTTTCTGTTAGATCTCTTCTTATTTCCCTGGGATTGTAGTTCAATAGGCTAGAGCACCGCCCTGTCAAGGCGGACGTTGCGGGTTCGAGCCCCGTCAGTCCCGACGGATCCAATAAGTATATCAATTCGCCTCTCCATTTTCTGTGAAAGAGGGGACAGAGAGCATAATTGAATCCCGAAGAGGTTTCCTCTCTTTTTTTTTTTTCAGGATTCTGTCAAAGAAAGAATAAACCCTAAACTAAAATGAAAATAACTAAAATAGTGAAGTTGATAGAATATTCCATCTTTTATCCCGCGCCTCATCTTTCTCATACTTCTTTGTCTTCCAAAGAAAATTGGATCATTAAAATTTAGAACCTAATTCCTCTCTTTTTGGGTTTTTAATGGAAACGGATGGGTGGTTAGATGATACTTCGTTTGACTACATAAAAAAAAAGAACAGAAAAGAAGGATAAAAAAGGAATTTTTGCTCGGTCCGGGAATCCAAGATTGGATTTGGTATGGATAAAGGATCTTCGTATGTTATACTATTCAATTCTCGACGACGAATTAATTTAATAGCTCAGATATTGTTATTCATGATATGATATTGATCCGATTCAAGATCATCGATAGGTAATGCATTCATTGAATTGACAGGTGAAAGATTTATCATCTCTATGGGATTAAATCCCGAGTTATTGTGAAATAAAAAAACGATGAGATTATGGAAGTAAATATTCTTGCATTTATTGCTACTGCACTGTTCATTTTAGTTCCTACTGCCTTTCTACTTATAATTTACGTAAAAACAGTCAGTCAAAACGATTAATTACTTTGAATGAAACTTGACTTCTGAATTCTTATCCATATTTGAAGAAATCAAAAGAAAAGTATTCTATTAAATGAAATCAACGGGCTATAATCGGCGGTATTCTATGAGATCCGAGAGTATGGTAAGAAAGAAATTTTTTTCTTATCATACTCTCTATTAGTGTTATAGTAATGTATAAAATAAAATTGTACTTGACTTTCTAATAAAGTTGGTATACTATATTAGCTTCTATCTTCAATCTATGTAGTTATTAATCCATATATGGAATTGACGTAGGACCCGATTCTATTTCTTTGATACATCTATTTATTCCGATGAATCCGAAAAAATCGTTTTACTGTTATAGAATACATTTCTCCACTAGAATCCAAGGGAATTTTGAAATGAGGATCTTTTTATTTAAATTGAAAATTATTTCAATTTAAATAAAAAATGCGTTGCAGAACGATCTATAAAACAATTGATACCGTTAACTAAATTAGGAGTGCTTCTAAAGTCCACTTCTTCCCCATACTACGAGTGAAAGGGAAAATGTAAAGACTACCATTAAAGCAGCCCAAGCGAGACTTACTATATCCATGTGAATTATATCCCTTATCTCTATGATAGAATTATTCCATTATTGCTCACTAATAATAGTAGAATGAATGGTCCAGAGTCAAAAAGGGATTCTGGCCGAACACTATTGATGAACCAGTCAAATAAATCCATTTCAAAAATTCCTATATGATTTCTAATCGGGAAAGACTAAATACAAGTAAAATATACAATGACACTATAAGGGAATGTTACTAATGGAATGGAACATCTATTCTATCTAGTAATAAAAAAAGAGACCCATTCCTTTTTCTTGCCCTTCAAAGTAAAAAAAATTGCTATCTATTACATACTTTTATTTTATTTCCTATTTGATCTAATTCGTACCCTTTCCCGATTGTCTCTCTGAAGGAGTTGGGAGATAGTATATTATACTCTTGACGACGGGTCTAAAAAAAAAAAAAGAATTTTTTTGCATTTTTTGTTTTCTATAAACTATAAAAAAATCCATCCAATATAATCTTTCTTTGAATTTTAGATTCAAGGATTTCCAAGCTTTTACAAAATCCCCAGAACAGAATAAGACAGCAGAACAGAATAAGAGATTTAGATTCATTTGTTGATGAGGCGGCACCCGGATTTGAACTGGGGAAAAAGGATTTGCAGTCCCCCGCCTTACCACTCGGCCATGCCGCCAAAACGATACACAATAGGAAATTTATTTTTCGGTTGGATTACTAAACTTTAGTTTATTGTACTTGCATCTTGCATCCCTTTTTTAATCCTTTTTCTAAATCTAAATTTATGTATAAAAATTAGAAAAGTTTTTATCCTTTCTTATTGTATTTAATTTATTTATTGTAATGTATTTGATCTACCCCCTCAATTGATTGTATCGTATCTTCCCACAATGCCGAAAAACTTCCACTCACCTTTCTATTGAAAAATCAAATGTCTATTTTCGCTTAAAAAAGCCGAAATTTATGACAAAAGGGAACCATTAACTATTCGTTGACTGAGAATTCGTGACTTATTCTTGGATTTGAATCTAAAATTTGATTTCCCTAATGACATAAGAAAATACAAATAGATACATACTTAATTGATTCTTTTGAATCAAAAATCCTTCTCAATTTCTGGATTCTATTATAACAAAAATGATAAGTATATGTAAACCCCAGAAGGGAATTTTTTACACAGATACCAAATTGGCTATTTAGAGTATGTTGCCTATAAACAAAAAAACGGGAATTCATTGGAACAAAAAAAGGCCCGGCTGGGTATTGACCGGGCCAGGCCCAAAAGGCACTTCGAACAAAATAAAAGCAAGAAGGTCTTCTTTATTTATCTTTCTATTCTATTTGGATCTTTCGAGCATCTAAATGGAATTGCTAATTCTATAATAACGATAAAGAATGTAAAAGAAATACTTTATTTAATCCTTACTTGATGTGTAATGTAACATAGTAATTATCTTTTTCAATTGGGAGAGATGGCTGAGTGGACGAAAGCGGCGGATTGCTAATCCGTTGTACGAGTTATTCGTACCGAGGGTTCGAATCCCTCTCTTTCCGTTTCCGTTGATGACTTTCTATTTTTTTCTTTCAATTTTTGCAAACCCCTTTTTATTTTTTTTCCTAATTAAATTAAATATGTGGAATAGCTAAAATAAAATATTAATAAAATTGTAAAATCAAACAAGAAAAACTAAATTTTTATTTTATTCTTCACGTCCAGGATTACGTCCTGGATCATTGGATAGGAATCCAAAAATGAAGAGAGAAACAAAGAATATTACTACTGTGTAAACGAAAAGTTTGAGAGTAAGCATTACACAACCTCCAAGATCATTTTTTGAAAAAGAAAAACGAGAAAAGATAATAGATCCTCCACTTTTATATCACATATCCTATTTTGACACCAAGAAATGAATTATAGAAATAGAAAAGAATGTTCAGAAATTCAAATCAAATGAAGTTGAAATTTGTAATAAGAGTCTTTAATTTAATTACCACAAATCACTTTCATACCCACCCTTAGATATTCTAAGGGACCCTAAGCTCATAAGGTATTTCCCCGAAAAAGGATTAAAATGGGGAAAGGAAATAGGGCGAGCCGGATTTCTCGCGACTATCCGAGAGTTTGAATCGAAGGTTCATACTGTCAGACTTATTTGATCTTATCAATTGTTATAATTTTTCTCGAATAAATCATGAATTTTCTAGGATAGTATTAAAGCTCTTATCGAAAACTTACAGCAGCTTGCCAAACAAAGGCTAAAAGAAAAAAGAACAGGGGTATAACTGGCATGACATCTACGATTGGATTCAAAAAAGCATAGGCTTCGGGCAATTTGGCGAAGAAAAGACTAGTCGGATAAAGGGCAGAATTAAGACAGATCAAACTAAAAATATTAAGCATAACAGACTTTTTTTTTCGTCGAAATAATTGCATTTTGATTGAGTTAAGGAAAAATGAAGAAAGTAAGGTAAACAAAAGAATCCTTCTTTTTTTTTTCTGCTCAATCAAAAATCCTCCAATTCTCAAAGGAGAATAGAAGAAATCATACTTTCATACAATATCTTAATTGAATTATATGTAATGATCAATAAATTCAGTTGAATTCTAGATATACACATGCCAAAATCCTAGCATGAATCTATAATAGATTCTATAAAGATAAAGAAAAAAGAGTTTCTCTAGATAGTTGGACTGGAATTGACGAAGACTTAATACCAATATTATTCTTTATTAGTATTAGTGTCCAATAAAAATAGAAATGGGGCGTAGCCAAGCGGTAAGGCAACGGGTTTTGGTCCCGCTATTCGGAGGTTCGAATCCTTCCGTCCCAGAGCGTATCCATTGTATCCTAATATTTGTTTTTTGTTCAAGGAGGTTCTGTTTCAAGGTCTAATATTGCATAGAATATTATATTATTCCTCCTTCTTTTTTGATTTTGAATGATTCTTTGCGGAAGCATATCTGAGTTTTTCACAAACTGAACTAAATCGAGTTCAAATGATATGCAAAAGTAACTGAACCCCTTTGTGACCCAGATAAAGCTAAGATGGGCCGTAGATCATAGTTGTAGAAAGATTACTTAACCTCATCAGGTTAAAAAAAATATGAAATGAAAATACATATAAAAGAGGAAGCGCTTAACCTATAGGTATGTATTCTTATCCTGTTTCAGTGACAATAGTGTTTCCCTTTTTGTGAAAAAGAATTGGCATCCCTAAAATATTTTATTTAACAATGATATATATTTTCGATATTTTTTTTTATTGTTTGATTTAGCTTATTTGCTTTACATCATTGACAATTCCATTCGAAAAGAAACAGAGATTTTTCTTTCTTATTTCTTATGATAATGATAATAAAAGGGAGTCTTTACTGTAAAACTTGACTCAAATAATGATGTAGAAGTTGGAAACTTTTTCAAGTATCAAGATTTGTAATGATTCCTTATGGGTTGACTCTTTGGGAAGTTGGAAATGGGCCGGTCTATCTTATTGAGTCACTTGAAGAGGCAGAGTAAAATAGAATTTATTTTTTCGTGTGATTTCTGTTAGTTATGTTATTTCTATATCTATTTAGTTTAGATTTCTAGATTTTTTTGTTAGATATTTTTTTGAAATAGATATTTATAAAAAAACGTTCCATTCATACAAAAAAGCTGGGGTCTTGCTAATATTTCTTCAGAAAAATCTTTATTATCTATGTAGATAAGAAAAAATATAAATTACTTTGTCTCTGTACCGACTGAACCAATGACTATTCATGATTCCATAATTGAATCAATTCCGTACTGGTTCCAAATTAGAGGAATGTTATGGTAAAACTTCGTTTAAAACGATGCGGTAGAAAGCAACGTGCGACTTGAAGGACACGATCCGGTGTGGATTCTTTTTCTTACATCCACCATTTTATATAGGAATGAAGGTGCTCTTGGCTCGACGTCATTTGTTCTATTCTACTAGAGCCCTTCTTTTTTTTTATTGGGTTGTAATGTAAATAGTTCATGATGGAGCTCGAGTAGAAAGTATTGATTAATTTCTCAGGGGCAACGATCTAGGGTTAATGCCAATTCATAAATTGGAACAACTTCGTAAGTATATCTTCGATATCTTCGATATAGAAATCGAAAGGATCCGATTCGAGCAATTTTTCAATTCAAAAAATTTGTTGGAACGGCTAAAACTTTTTCGATACGAAGTGTATCGCGCACGAATCAACCGTCGGTATGATTCTTTGATAGAAAGAAATCGCAAAAGGGGTATGTTGCTACCATTTTGAAAGGATTAAGAAGCACCGAAGTAATGTCTAAACCCAATGATTTAAAACAAAGATAAAGGATCCCAGAACAAGGAAACACCACTTCAATTGTCTCACGGATCCGAATAACGAATCAAAATAGATTTTAAACGAGACAAAAAGGGTGGGTTAAAGACCACTCAAAAAAAAATATATATATTAAATTAAAGATTTTTCTTTAAGATATTTGAGATATTATATTATTGAACTTGAGTTATGAGTACAAATGATTTTTTCTTCTTCAGGAAGTAAGCTAAATAAAAATGAGTGAAATTGAAATTATAGAATTTTTTAATTTATTTTACGGATTCCTTTCCTATTTATTCTAATCAAATTTTATCCATAGATAAAACTTCGAATCATTTTTTCTCGAGCCGTACGAGGAGAAAACTTCCTATACGGTTCTAGGGGGGGGGGGGGTTCTTTTTCATCTACATCTATCCCGATGAGCCGTCTATCGAATCGTTGCAATTGATGTTCGATCTCGAAGAGAAGGAAGAGATCTTCGGAAAGTGGGTTTTTATGATCCGATCAAGAATCAAACTTATTTAAACGTTCCCGCTATTCTCTATTTCCTTGAAAAAGGCGCTCAGCCTACAGGAACTGTTCAGGATATTTTAAAAAAGGCAGAGGTTTTTAAGTAACTTTGCCCTAATCAAACAAAATTAAATTAAGGAAATAAAAACTAAGGGTAGGATAGTGATTTCTATATCATTTTGGATATCTTTTCTATACTATGTTTTTTTATTTCCTTTCTTGGTCTATTCGTATCTATTTCTCATTGCTTTTATAGAATCCTTTTTTATAGAATCTTTTTCTAAGGAAACCGTATTTGATTGATCCTCAAAAAATAGAAAATTATGGCATTACCCGTAATCGGGTGGTTTTCATTTGAACTCTAATACCAAGTAACAAACAAGGAATAGAAGTTCTTTATTCTATATGGATTCAATTTTTTATTCTCCATCTAATCTAAAAACTCAAAATTTAGTATATAAATATAGGTATATGCAGTGCCAATCCAACACAAGTCCTTTTTTTTTACTATTATTCAATTTAAGTTTTTGTATTTTTTCATCGTATTCTTTTCTTAACCTTTATGTTGACAACGTTGTATCGAACAAATATAATTCATCGTGATAAGCAGATCTATTTATTTCCGTCCCATAGGTTTTCTTTTTTATTTTGACTTGTTGATTCAAATGATGGGTTCGTTGGATTAGCTTTGATACCCGGATTTTTGATTGAAAAAGTGGATAAGATAGAAATAGGGGATGTTCTACCATTTTTACATTTATTTCTTTTTTTGGTCGGGCAATTTTTTATTTTTTCATCTGATTCTGATTTAGTCATTTTTATGTTCCAAATAGAGTAGAAAAATTTAATAGAGTAGAAATTTTTTTTAGATTTTTTATTTCGTAGAGTAATGCTTTAATTTAATAATTTTGTTTTATTCTGATTGTATCTACATACCCTTTTATATTTGGGTTGCTAACTCAATGGTAGAGTACTCGGCTTTTAAGTGCGGCTAGGATCTTTTACACATTTAGATGAAGCGAGGGATTCGTCCATACTATCGGTAAAGTTTGGAAGACCGCGACTGATCCTGAAAGGGAATGAATGGAAAAAATAGCATGTCGTATCAATTAAGAGTTCTGAGAATATTTTATTCTTTCCGGCTCGGTACAAAGCCTTCTTTAAATTATTGAAAGGGAGCAAACCGAAGTCAATTTCAAGTTGGGTCGAATTAATAAATGGATAGGGCCCCACGGCTTCAATTAATTTCATTTTTATTATAGGGAAAGAAAAAGCAACGAGCTTTCATTCTGAATTTGAATGATTACCCGATCTAATTAGACGTTAAAAAAATATTAGTGCCCAATACGGGAAGGCTTTCTCCCAGGAAAAAATATTCTTGATTTTTTAATGAATCCTAAATATTACCACTCTCCATTCTATAATGGAATAATGGAGATGTATGTGTATAAGAAACAGTATATTGATAAATCAATTTCCAAAATCAAAAGAGCGATTGGGTTGAAAAAAGTAAAGGATTTCTAATCATCTTGTCATCCTATAAGGAAAACGAACATAAAAACTTAAAATTAAATGGAAAAAGAGATGATAGAGAATCTGTTGATAAGTTTATCTGGATCCGAGGTATCTATTCGGTTTGTACTATAATACCTTGTTTTGACTGTATCGCACTATGTATCATTTATAACCCCCAAAATCCTCTACCTTTCATTTAAATAGAATTTCAAATGGATAAATTCCAAAGCTATTTAGGGCTAGATAGATCTCAACAACACTACTTCTTATATCCACTTATCTTTCAGGAGTATATTTATGTACTTGCTCATGATCATGGTTTAAATAGATCAATTTTGTTGGAAAATGCAGGTTATGACAATAAATCCAGCTTACTTATTGTGAAACGTTTAATCATTCGAATGTATGAACAGAATCATTTGATTCTTTCTGTTAATGACTCTAAACAGACTCCTTTTTTGGGGCAGACCAATCATTTTTATTCGCAAATAATGTCAGAGGTTTCTTCAATCATTATGGAAATTCCATTGTCTCTGCGATTAATATCTTCCCTAGAAAGGAAAGGGGTAGTTCAATCCGAAAATTTACGATCAATTCATTCAATATTTTCTTTTTTAGAGGACAACTTTTCACATTTAAATTATGTATTAGATATACTAATACCTTACCCAGCCCATCTGGAAATATTAGTTCAGGCTCTTCGCTATTGGATAAAAGATGCTTCCTCTTTGCATTTATTAAGATTCTTTCTCCATCAGTGTCATAATTGGGATAGTCTTATTACTTCAAATTCAAAGAAAGCCAGTTCTTCTTTTTCAAAATCAAAAAGAAATCAGAGATTATTCTTCTTCCTATATAGTTTTCATGTATGTGAATATGAATCCGGCTTCCTCTTTCTCCGTAACCAATCTTCTCACTTACGATCAACATCTTCTGGAGCCCTTATTGAACGAATTTATTTCTATGGAAAAAGAGAGCACTTTCCCAGGGCTTTTCAAGCAAATTTATGGTTGTTCAAAGATCCTTTCATGCATTATGTTAGGTATCAAGGAAAATCAATTCTTGCTTTAAAAGGGACGTTTCTTCTGATGAATAAATGGAAATATTACTTTGTCAA